GGAATAACACTTGATATTATTAGAAATGCCCAGAAAATATCATATTCGTGAAGCAGAAACATAGAAGCACTCCTATTAATGTGGAATATACCGAATTAGTTGATTCAAATTGGAATTCTCAATTCATCCATAACTACATTAGTCGAAACAACAATTTTGATCAAACCACATAGTTTCGTTTGTTTACTTGTTGTGGGTCATGTATCGTCTCAAGATTCATCCAATGGAATCCCACTTACACTTACTTCGATTCTATTTAGATATGGTGTAGACATATAATGCTATTATACAAATCAAACTCTCTCCTACCTTGCCTCGGGTTTTCTATCAAACAAAAAAAGGAATTAAGGAATTTTTTTGAAAGAATATTTTAAATAATATGAATTGAAAGTGAAATAATATTCAAACAATATTATTCAAATAAGATTAAACATAAAGAATTTCAATATTCTATTAATATAATAGAGCCAAAGAGGAGGTCTGGCCCATTTTTTCTCTCTCTCTCTTTTTTTTTTTCTTAGTGATTTAGAATATAGTCAGTAGTCAGATGTAATAGAATTTCTAGGAATTTCCATCTCGGGATTTATGGTATATTCTACGTGGCTGTGTTGGTGTATTCTTTTCATTAAGATCCGGATAGAGGATTATTGTTTCTATTGATTTGATACGGATACGAAAACGGAATGCATCGACCGATTCGATTCTCTCTCCCTGTCCCAGATTTATACTTAATTGATTTGATTCAATCCATTGAATTGTGAAGAACCCTTCCATATAAAAACTCGTGGGTTCCTATACCCAAATTAGGAAACTTTGGACCTGTACTACCCCGGCCCCGGCTTTACCCCCGAGTTAGAAGTCTTGAAAGAATCATTTCAGACCCATTTCTAGGACTAAAGATCGTGATTTGGAATGACTCGAAATACTTATTTATTTAATGTAATAATAACACCTAGCAGGACCAACCAACGAGTTAGGTTTCGTGACAACAAAAAACGTTTCTTTTGAAGCAAACCTACAAAATGGGGCATAGTTTAATGGTAGAGTCGGCTGAATCGTAAATGATTTACAGAAGATACTTCGAATGGAATCATGCGTTGTCGAACGATTCGATAGACAAAATCTCCCCATCCCAAAACCAACTCATAGAACATAGAAATAGAAGAGGGTGCGTTGATACATTTAGGACCAATTCATTGTCTCTAAAACAATGAATTGGGATTGTTGTTCTGCCAAAAGGCGATACGTCGGGGGATTCCTAACTCATCCAAGTTCAAATGGGCCCTAATCTTTTTAGATAAAGTCTGCATTGGTAGAATTGGAATGATGAACAAATTGGATTGGGTAAATTGGAATAAAAAAAAAGAAGTTATAAGTTTAAGTATTGTACAGAAAAATGACGACTTGCTTTGCTAAGCCGGTTATACAAAGAAAAGCCTATTGTACAATGAAACTTACCAAAGAGCTTCGTTTTTGAAACTCTGGCTTTTCTACAAATACAAGAACAAGAATAGGTTCTAGATAATGTGACTTACTATTAGATTGAATTTGGATTTGATTTGGTTGGGTCAGGTTGGAGTTTTTCTTGAGCCAGGCTCATGTTATGATTTTGACTTCATAAATTGACTTGGGTATACCAAAGCAAAGGTGTATCACTAAATCTTGGATCATGGACAAATAAAAGAGGAAAAAGGCCGTATGTCATTCACAGACGAAGATTAATGAAGAAGAATGGGTTTGTTTATCCGAGATTTGAAAATACCGATCCGATTGGATCCATTGGAATAAATTATTGTTTTCAAGCCCCGAGGGATCTCCGTGATCCTGTGGGAATGATTCCATTTCTATGGAACAATCAACCGGCCGGTCACACGCACTAATTAGGAAATGAATACAAAAATGTATAGGGCTATACGGACTCGAACCGTAGACCTTCTCGGTAAAACAGATCAAACTTATTATTATCGAAATGATTCGAACTGTTTCAAAGACCCAACATGCGTTTTTTTTTGCATTGGGCTCTTTCATTAACTGATAAAAAGATCGGCTAGTCTACCATATTTTTTCTTGACAGGAAGATAACGAGATGGCTCCATGTGCTCGGATTCATTATTTGAATTCTGATCCGGGAGCAATACCAAAGTGTTTCAAAGAAGGGTTACCCTGACGTAGGTCTGCCTCCGGCCTAGATCAACCTAAGTTAAATGGAGTCTCTATCAATCCGCCCCAAGAGTCAAATATGATACTTCATACACCTTAAAGTTCATAGGACGAAAAGAGGTTATTTTGAGGTCCTTATCCTCATTATGCCTAGCATTGAAGGGCCTGGGTATTCACCTTATCAATGATCAAACCAATGATGGGTTCTATTTGGTACCTGAATTGGCACCTGAATCGGACCGAACAAAATATTTGTCAGGCTATTGTTCTCTTGTTCCCTCGAATCCATGGAGTAAGACATCGATTTCTCAATAAGATCAATTCTGTTGATTGCATGATG